AATAAGGCTATAAAAAGCAAGGCCAAAGGCTATAGACTGTGAGAAGGATTTGCTGCGATAGACATATTTAACCGGGTGTCGAACTCCTAAATCAAGAAAGGGGCGCTTCGGTAAATAAATGACAGTTAGCTGTTCAGGACAAGTGGCATCCGTTCTTTGCCTTAGGGCAATTAGCCCGGTCTTTGATAAAGTTGCACGATTGAAGCGGGAAAGCAGGAAATCCCCTAGATCTGATTGAACTAATAGAACCAGGGGCCTATCGCTTTGATTCAAAAGTTGCTGATTCATGTGCAGCTGAAGTCTCTAGCATCCTTTCTTATATCAATATGGGTTCAACTTCCCTTAGAAGACATAGCTGATTCATTCGTTCGCCTACCTGGGATCAATTCATTCTTCATTCCACTCGTAAGAAGAAGGAGAACTATTCTCTTTATCACATAGGCCTAGGAGATGGACTAGCTGATGTAACTAGCCGGATTAGACTCTCATTGCCTACCTAGGCTCACTTGATTGAAGATGAAAGTGGTCAGAATCAGGCCCTCACTCGTCTATTTAGAACATGGTCCCCTTTTTCGATCAGTTCACTTCTGGTCTTCCTCAGCTGCGCCGTAGCCTCTGGTCCTTTCTTTTTAGGTCCGGGTGTAACTGCTGCTAAAGCTTCTATAGAATACCCCTAATGGTTATGGTTTTCTCGTCTCGCTTGACGCGAAGATGAAGAAGATATTTCTATTTCATCTTTCCGGCCGGATCTCGTTCTAGTTCGAAAGGTGAAGAAGAAAGGAAGGGATTGTCCCTTTCAAACGTTGAGGGAGGCCAAAGTAAGACTTTTCTTTTAAGAGCTCCTTTTTCTTCTCAAAACGGGAATTGCAGAAGAAAGAAACCTTTTTCAAGGGCGGGGGAGACCAAAAGGGGAATGATCTTGACAAAAGACTACGGGTAATACAGAAACGAACCCGCGGCAGGGGAATATGCAAATTCAATAGAACAACAAAGGAAGGTAGTTCCCTCTCAAAGGTTGTTTCTGACGCTCAAGTTACAGACCGGACTTGAAAGAAGAAAGGGTAGAGAATCGATCATCAGAAAGTCTGATGACTTAGATAGTAGAGTTCAGGTTCGAAATCCAATTAATAGAATATGGATGGGATGGGACCCTTAAGGTACTGGCATTGAGGAACTGGGGGCCCAATGAGCCCGCAAGCACGGTCGAGTAGGGCCATCGCGGCCGGTCACCCACCAGCGTTGATCCATTCCAAGCTTGAGGAAGAATCAGATATCACTAAAGTTTACTCGAGAGTGAGGAGGAATTTAATGCTTCTTTTCAAGTGCAGTAGTCTCGAGGAACCGCGACCCAGGGCTAGGGTGGGGTAGGCCTACGAGGCCGGTAACCTGTCGGCAAAGATCCTTTCTTGCACTTGACGAGCAAGCAAAGAGTTTCACTCAGATTCTGACTTCCTTAACCAAACCGAAAGTCTAATAAGAAGAACCCTACCCCTCTCTGTCTTGTCTTTCCCCTCAACTAGTCCAATCTTGTGGGGATACGATCCCAAGGCAGGATGCGAATACCACAACCATTTTTGTCAATGTTCCATCAAAGACGAATGAATGAATGTGCCCGCTCTCTTTTCTTACGGGCCGTGCCGTGAAGTTCAATTGTATCGTATGTTAGTTGGGACAAAGGCAAGAATTCCTGGCCCGGTCGGGAAGAGATTCACTGCCTCTTCCTGGTGCAGGGACAAGGATTCCCCTTTCGAACAAAAAGACGTAGGTGAATAGATATCCTGGTGCAACTGATTCCGCTTCCGGCGAATAGCCATTCCTGAAAGGAGTCATTTATTAGTGGAACCTATGACTGACAGGCTTAGGAAGAATTTCAAACCAGTTCCAGAGTTCATGAGTGAATCTCAATCAGGTTGCTGATTATAAGCTCAATTGCCTTTATTACATTCTAAAATGAAGATTTTCTTTCCTACCCGGCATTCAATCCCAACTCTCTTCTCTCCCAACTGACTGTGGCCAGGAAAGGAGTGGCGGAAGGGTGCAGTCAATCTCCCCGCAAGAAAAGGGAAAGCTCCTCTTCAACCCGGCATTCCTTCCTATCCTAACCCGCTTAACTAAACCCCTAGAAGAAAGGTGCTTATGTCGGCCCTTTGGTTCTTCGCGACTGCAAGAAAACTCAAAAATGAATTGAATTTCGATTTTCATTTTGATATTCATCATTCGAGTTGGCCACAACACTCTACGCCCGTGCTTGATTCTCCCAGTTGTAAAGCGGAAGAACTCCACTTCTCTCTTGCGCACTTTTTGAGGATCCTCCGAAAGCTGGCACGCCTTTCCTTCCCTTTCTTTATGACAACTATTAGATTGCGTCCGGCCCTTACCGGAAATGGGTCTAGAAGTCACCCTCCCGCCTTGATAAGGAAAAAGACAAGGAAGAAGTTCAGATTGGATTGACGCCTACCAGGAGTGCTTACCGAAACCCATATCCGTTAAATAGGCACAG